TCATCTAATTGTTTTCAAATGGGTCCATTCAACGATGTAAAATATTACAATGATGTAATAAAAAAAGAATCAATGAAAAGAGATAGTCTAATTCCAATTAGGAATTCCTTGGGACCTTTAGGATTAGGAAGAACCCCTCAAATTGCGCATTTTTATTCATTTTACCATTTAATAACTTATAATCAGATCTCGGTAACTAAATATTTACAACTTGACAATTTCAAACAGACTTTTCAAGTGCTTAAATATTATTTAATGGATGAAAATGGTAGGGTTTCTATTTATAATAATCCCGATCCGCGCGGTAACATCGTTTTGAATCCATTCAATTTGAATTGGAATTTTCTCCATCATAATTATTGTGAAGAAGCGTCTAGAATAATGAGCCTTGGGCAGTTTATTTGTGAAAATTTATGTATAGCCAAAAACGGACCGCACTTAAAATCGGGTCAAGTTCTAATTGTTCAAATTGACTCTGTAGTAATAAGATCAGCTAAAGCTTATTTGGCCACTCCGGGAGCAACCGTTCATGGCCATTATGGAGAAATCCTTTACGAAGGAGATACATTAGTTACATTTATATATGAAAAATCGAGATCTAGGGATATAACGCAAGGTCTTCCAAAAGTGGAACAAGTGTTAGAAGTGCGTTCGATTGATTCAATATCGATGAACCTAGAAAAGAGAATTGAGGGTTGGAACAAGAGTATAACAAAAATTATTGGAATTCCTTGGAGATTCTTGATTGGTGCTGAGCTAACTATAGTGCAAGGGCGTATCTCTTTGGTTAATAAGATCCAAAAAGTTTATAGATCTCAGGGGGTGCAGATTCATAATCGACATATAGAAATTATTGTGCGTCAAATAACATCAAAAGTGTTGGTTTCAGAAGAGGGAATGTCTAATGTTTTTTCACCCGGAGAACTGATTGAATTGTTGCGGGCGGAACGAACAGGGCGCGCTTTGGAAGAAGCGATCTGTTACCGAGCTATCTTATTGGGAATAACGAAAGCATCTCTAAATACTCAAAGTTTTATATCCGAAGCAAGTTTTCAAGAAACTGCTCGAGTTTTAGCAAAAGCCGCTCTCCGGGGTCGTATCGATTGGTTGAAAGGTCTGAAAGAGAACGTTGTTCTAGGGGGGATGATACCCGTTGGTACGGGATTCAACGGATTAGTGCAACGTTCAAGGCAACATACCAACATTCCTTTGGAAACCAAAAACAATAAACTATTCGAGGCAGAAATGCGAGATATTTTGTTCCACCACAGAGAATTATTTGATTTTTTCATTTCAAGGAATTTACACGATACACTGAGACAATCATTTCGAGGGTTGAATGATTCCTAAGAGCGGATTCACCCCCTTTCTTTTTAGCTATTTGTATTTGCGGTCATTTTTTTTTTTATTTTTATTTGGTATATAGTAATAAAGATAAAACTTAATAAAATAACAAATAGAATAGAAAGAAATTAATATTAATGGTTTGAATCGTGTATCAATGGCCAATATCCGTTAGAGGTAGAAACGAAGGTTCCATCGGAACAATTATTTATTTCTATTTCAGGGCACCTCGTCTCTCTTTTTTTTAATAAAAAGAAAGGAGGTGTGGATAAATAAATGACAAGAAGATATTGGAACATCCATTTGGAAGAAATGATGGAAGCAGGAGTTCATTTTGGTCATGGTACTAGTAAATGGAATCCTAGAATGGAACCTTATATCTCTTCAAAGCGTAAAGGTATTCATATTATAAATCTTATTAGAACTGCCCGTTTTTTATCAGAAGCTTGTGATTTAGTTTTTGATACAGCAAGTAGGGGAAAGCAATTCTTAATTGTTGGTACCAAAAATAAAGCAGCCGATTCAGTAGCACGGGCTGCAATAAGGGCCCGTTGTCATTATGTTAATAAAAAATGGCTAGGCGGTATGTTAACGAATTGGTATACTACGGAAACGATACTTCATAAGTTCAGGGACTTGAGAACGGAACAAAAGATGGGGAGACTCAATCGTCTTCCGAAAAGAGATTCAGCTATGTTGAAGAGACAATTATCTCACTTGCAAACATATCTGGGCGGGATCAAATATATGACTGGATTACCCGATATTGTAATAATCGTTGATCAGCAAGAAGAATATATGGCTCTTCGAGAATGTATGATTTTGGGAATTCCAACGATTTGTTTAATCGATACAAATTGTGACCCAGATCTCGCTGATATTTCGATCCCAGCAAATGATGACGCGATAGCTTCAATCCGATTAATTCTTAACAAATTAGTATTTGCAATTTGTGAGGGTCGTTCTAGTTATATACGAAATCCTTGATTCATATTAATAATGAATAATAAAAAAATTCTTTTGGGAACTCCATAGATTTATGAAATCGGTTATGATTCCTAAAAGAGATACAAGTAATTAGGGATATTATGTAATTAATTGGTATACAAATATATATAAGTCAACTAGGCAAGTCGAAAAAAGAGAAGGTTGAATCAAAATAATTCTTTTTAAAGTTCTATTTTTTTCAGAGGGCAATATGAATGTTCTATTATGTTATATCAACACACTAAAAGGCTTATACGATATATCCGGTGTGGAAGTCGGCCAACATTTCTATTGGAAAATAGGAGGTTTTCAAGTCCATGCCCAAGTAATTATTACTTCTTGGGTTGTAATTGCTATCTTATTAGGTTCAGCCATTATAGCTGTTCGTAATCCACAAACCATTCCTACTGACAGTCAGAATTTCTTCGAATATGTTCTTGAATTCATTCGAGATGTGAGCAAAACTCAGATTGGCGAAGAATACGGTCCATGGGTTCCCTTTATTGGAACTTTGTTTCTATTTATTTTTGTTTCGAATTGGTCGGGTGCTCTTTTACCTTGGAAAATCATACAGTTACCTCATGGGGAATTAGCCGCGCCTACAAATGATATAAATACTACTGTTGCTTTAGCTTTACTCACGTCAGTAGCATATTTCTATGCGGGTCTTAGTAAAAAAGGATTAGGTTATTTTGGTAAATACATTCAACCAACTCCAATCCTTTTACCCATTAATATTTTAGAAGATTTCACAAAACCCCTATCGCTTAGTTTTCGACTTTTCGGAAATATATTAGCTGATGAATTAGTAGTTCTTGTTCTTGTTTCTTTAGTACCTTCAGTGGTTCCTATACCCGTCATGTTACTTGGATTATTTACAAGCGGTATTCAAGCTCTTATTTTTGCAACTTTAGCTGCGGCTTATATAGGCGAATCCATGGAGGGTCATCATTGACTAGTTTTCGAAATAGTCTTTTTTTAGTTTAAGCCTTACGCAATATATATGCGTATCAAGATAATCTGCTTAAGGAGCATAATATATAAAAATAAATAGATAAATTATATAAATATAAACTATATAAAGTATAGAAGTAATAGTCAAAAATAAGATATTAGCGGTATTAGGGAATTGCAACAAACAAAAGGGGAAGTAAAAAAAAGGAAAGAGATCGAAAAGATCTTTTTCCTAAAATTCCAGTTCGGTCTATTTATCCCCCCCCAATGAATACTATCTTTATATTGTTTTGTTCATTTAATTCCAATATTCAATATTATTAGATATTAGTAATCATAATCTGAATAATAATTAGGATTGTAATACTTATAGTATTATGGTGTGCTATTTTAAAAAAGATGCTATTGTTATATAGAAAAATTCCCATTCAAGTTGATTTCATCCAATTAAACGGTTGACCAAAAGATAATTTTAATAAATAATAAATTACCTGAACTTAGATCAATCAAATACTTCTATTTCGATGCAACGATTCGATCTAACGAATTTGTCCATGTAGATTGATTGTACCTGCGTCGGCGAGTAAAAAAAGAAAAATAAAGATTTACAAAAAACTAAATTCAAATTTATAAAAAAAATGGATTGGTAGGGGGGGCCGAACTAGATGTATGTACTCTAATTAGTATAAGACAACTCTTGTGAATGTTTCGAAGAATGATTCTATAATCCGATTAAATGTAAGATATGAATGGTTGATTTACGTTATCCAAGAAACACATGTATATGTAATATTAGATATTAATTAGTTATATATGTAATATCTAAGCGGCTCTATTACTGTGAATTTAGATAGGAATTCCAATGGAATCCCCTCCATTTCCTTTGTAGTTGTGAATTGAATATTAAATGAATAAAATAAAGTGACTATTGAATAAAGAGATTCAATCAAGAAAATAAGAAAAAACGAAAAATTCAAAAAGAATGGTATGGATTCAAAAAAATTCTGTGAATAAAAACTAAAAAAGAAATATCGAAGCCGTTCTGATGATTCAATAATAATATTATTACTTCAATTCCGAGTTCTTATTTCCTTCGACTGTATAGATCTTAGCGATGGAATAATTAAGTCATAATTTATTGGTTGATTGTATCATTAACTATTTACTTATTTTGGTGTGAGGAACTTATCATGAATCCACTGATTTCTGCCGCTTCCGTTATTGCTGCTGGGTTGGCCGTCGGGCTTGCTTCTATTGGACCTGGGGTTGGTCAAGGTACTGCTGCGGGCCAAGCTGTAGAAGGGATCGCGAGACAGCCCGAGGCGGAGGGAAAAATACGAGGTACTTTATTGCTTAGTCTGGCTTTTATGGAAGCTTTAACAATTTATGGACTGGTTGTAGCGTTAGCACTTTTATTTGCGAATCCCTTTGTTTAATCCGAAAAAAAAAATACGTATTTTTTTTTAGTTTATTTCCTTGGACTTACTGCTTTTTTTGAATTCGATTAGGATTTCACTCCTCCAATTATTTGGTGGGACACTAACCCATGGGAAGGACTGATTGGAGAATGGGGAATTAGCAGAACGACTCGCCTTCTTCCTTCCCATTGTTAGTCCAATGGAATAGTTTTTTAGGAAGTGTTACAACAAACGAGATATTTCGCAATTGACATGACATAAGCATAAGGCCTGGGACTTCATTCTAATAATACTAAG